TCATTAATTCATTTTTTCTTTAATTTCATTCGAAGTAAAACATCCGAAACTTTTTTGAACAGGGGTGGTATTACACAACCCCCTTTTTTTCACAAATCGTAAGTTCCAGATATGTAATTTTTATATTAGAAGGATTACCATATATAACACAAAATTTCTCCGCCGATTCTTTTTAGTCGAGCTTCTCGGTCTGTCATTATACCTTGAGAAGTCGAAAGGATTACAATTCCTATTCCGCCTAAAATTCGTGGAATTCGTTGAGAGTTAGAATAGATTCGTAGACCCGGCCGACTTATTCTCTTTAAATTTAAAATCGTTTTATAGGATTCTTTCTTATTTCGTCTGTGTCTTAGGGTTAAAATCAAAAAATATTGGTTGCTTTCGCGATGTTTCCTTACGTTTTCGATAAAACCCTCTCGTAAAAGGATTTTAACAATACTTTCGGTGATGTTAGTCGATCCTATCCGAACCGTTCCTTTTCTATTCATGTCAGCATTTCGTATAGAGGTTATTATATCAGCAATAGTGTCTTTCCCCATGATAAGTTAAAATTCCTTATTGTTCTATAATTTTGATATAATCAACATGTTCTTTTTCTTTTATTTATATATAGATATAGACGAATTATATATTAATATATGAATTAAATTCTTAATATTTTATTATTAAGGGTATATGCGTGATACACAATCTATTAATTAATTTTATTTCAATACCAGTTTTTTTAATCCTATACTAAACTATCGATATTTAGATCTTATAATACCTCAGGAGCTAATGAAACTATTTTAGTAAAGTTTAATTGTCTCAATTCCCGTGGGATCGCCCCAAAAACTCGAGTTCCTTTTGGATTTCCTTCTTGATCAATGACAACTGCGGCATTGTCATCATATCGTATTATCGTCCCATTATTACGTTTGAGTTCTTTACAAGTACGTACAATTACAGCTCTAATCACTTCTGATCTTTCTAGAGGAGTATTTGGTATTGCTTCTTTGATTACAGCAACAATAACGTCACCAATATGAGCATATCGGCGATTACTAGCTCCTATTATTCGAATACACATCAATTCTCGAGCCCCGCTGTTGTCTGCTACATTCAAATAGGTTTGTGGTTGAATCATATCATTTTTTTTGTATCTCTTCTTTTAATGCAAAGGACGAAGTAAAAAAATATTGTTTGTCAAAAAAATAAAATTGATAATCTTTTTATCCTTAAATGTTATTTAGCTTTTTCATTCTATATTCCTATTCAGAAATAATGAATTGGGTTTTTATAGGCATTTTTGATGCCGCTATTGAAATAGCTTTTCTGGCTATATTTTCGGGTACACCACCCATTTCATAAAGGATTTTACCTGGTTTAACCACAGCTACCCAATACTCGGGGGATCCTTTCCCAGAACCCATACGCGTTTCCGCAGGTCTTACTGTAACTGGTTTGTCTGGAAATATACGTACCCAAATTTTTCCACCACGTCGTACATTTCGTGTCATTGCTCGTCGCCCTGCTTCTATTTGTCTAGATGTGATCCAAGCGGGTTCAAGTGTTTGAAGAGCATATCTGCCAAAACAAATACGATTCCCACGAGAAGATATTCCTTTTAGTCTTCCTCGATGTTGTTTACGAAATCTGGTTCTTTTTGGGTTATAGTTGATGGTTCTAAATTAGAAATTCCATCTCTACTACAGAACTGAACGTGAGAGTTTCTTCTCATCCAGCTCCTCGCGAATAAAAGGAATAAAAAAGCTTGTATTAAGATATAGATGTAGTTAATGATTAATTCTATTAATCATGGTATTAAATTTCATCTGATCTCTTCTAAATTTGTGTATGTCTTTTTCGAAATCGAATCCAAGATGAATTCTATTTATTTAAAAATAACGTAATATCATCATCTCGAATGTCGTTTTTATTAGCGTTAGAATATTCTAACAAATCCTTATTTTCTTTTATCTTTTTAATTTTTTTTTCGTATTTTATTACTTTTATTAAAAAAAAAAAAAGATTCGCTGGCGAATATTTACTCTTTCAATATCTATATTAAGTTTGATGTTTATCCCAGGAGATCTCTGAATAAAAATAAGAATAGATAATAAAGTTTCTGGTTTATTCCGCCATCCTGTCCAATGAATTACTAAGATTTGTTTTTCAATAGAATCCTCTATATTCATGGGTTCCGTCGTTCCCATCGCTTCTTGATTAATCATTAGGCCCGAATTCTACAATGGAGCTCTTATATGAAATTGGGAATTTCATTTTTTAATTTGTTTTTGAGTCAATTTTCTCAGTTTTTATTGGCTCAAGGCTCTTAATTTTTTTTTTTTTTTGTTTTCGGAACAGATTTATCTAATTATTATGAATGAATCTGTATTGATGCTGTATTACATTGCTTTTCTTACAGTGACCTCATAGACTTTCCAAATTGGAATAATATATCATTAATATTCAATTTTTTCTTTCTTTCTTTCATCCTTCCACTTATCCGCATACCTTT